AGTAATGTACATATCTTACCAAAAACAAGTCATTTATGGATCTTATCAGGAAAGTCGTGCAGGTCTGATACAATCCATTTTTTACTTCGCAAGGATCAAGATCAAATTAACATTGATTCTCTTTCTACTGGAAAAAGAAATATTTCTAATCTTTTAGTAAGTAATGATGAAGTAAAACGAAAATTATTAAGTTTGAAGACTTTTGGTACAAAAGAAAAGGGGATTAGCAATTATTCAATATTTAATCAAATAATATGTACGGATCATTCTCATTTAATGGATCCTGCTATTTTTCACGATACTTTTTATTTATTGGCCAAAAGACGAAGAAATAGATTTCTTATTCCATTCCAATCGATTCAAGAAGGAAAGAACGAACTAATGCGACCTTCTGGTGTTTCCATTGAAATACCTATCAATGGTATTTTTCATAGAAATAGTATTTTTGCTTATTTCGATGATCCTCAATACAGAAGACAGAATTCAGGAATTACTAAATATAGAACTATAGGAATTCATTCCGTTTTTCAAAAAGAAGATTTCATTGAGTATCGAGGAATCAAAGAATTAAAGCCAAAATACCAAATCAAAGTAGATCGATTTTTTTTTATTCCCGAAGAAGTGCATATTTTACCCGAATCTTCTTCCATAATGGTACGGAATAATAGTCTCGTTGGAATAGGAACACCAATCACTTTCAATATAAGAAGTCGAGTAGGCGGATTGGTCCGATTAGAAAAGAAAAAAAAAAAAATCGAATTAAAAATATTTTCTGGAAATATCCATTTTCCCGGAGAGAGGGATAAGATATCCCGACACAGTTCTATCTTGATACCACCCGGAACGGTAAAAAAAAAATGGAAGGAATCAAAAAAAATTCATAATTGGATCTATGTCCAATGGATCACAACTACCAAGAAAAAGTATTTTGTTTTGGTTCGGCCTGTAATTTTATATGAAATACCGGACAGTATCGATTTTGTAAAACTTTTTCCCCAAGATCTATTCCAGGAAAGAGATAATCTGGAACTCAAAGTTGTCAATTATATTCTTTATGGAAATGGAAAATCCATTCGGGGAATTTCCGACACAAGGATTCAATTAGTTCGGACTTGTTTAGTCTTGAATTGGGATCAAGGCAAAAAAAGTACTTCTATTGAGGAGGCCCCCTCTTCCTTTGTTGAAGTAAGTACAAACGGTTTGATTGAGTATTTTCTAAGAATTGACTTAGTAAAATCGAATACTTCATATATCAGAAAAAGAAATGACCCATCTGGTTTAGGATTGATCGCGGATAATGAATCGGATCGGATCAATATCAATCCATTTTTTTCTATTCATTCCAAGGCAAAAATTAAAAAATCACTTAGCCAAAATCACGGAACTATTCGTATGTTGTTGAATAGAAATAAGGAATGCCGATCTTGGATAATTTTGTCATCATCTAATTGTTTTCAAATAAGACCATTCAACAATGTTAAATATCACAATGGGATAAAAAAAAATCCTAAAATTCCAATTAATAATAATAATTCATTAGGCCCTTTAGGGATAGCCCGTCAAGTTGGAAATTTTTATTCACTTTACCGTTTAATAACTCATAATCAAATATCAATAATGAAAAATTTCCAACTTGACAAAATAACGGAAATTTTTCAAGTAATTAAATATTATTTAATGGACGAAAATGATAAAATTTTTAAACCCGATCTAGACAGTAATATCGTTTTGAATCCATTCCATTTGAATTGGTATTTTCTACATCATTATGATTGTGAAAAAACGTTTACAATAATTAGTCTTGGACAATTTATTTGTGAAAATATATGTATAGCTAAAATGAAAAATGGACCACATCTAAAACTAAAATCGGGTCAAGTTATAACTGTTCAAATGGATTCTGTAATAATAAGATCGGCTAACCCATATTTGGCGACTCCAGGAGCAACCATTCATGGCCATTATGGAGAAATCCTTTATCAAGGAGATATTTTAGTTACATTCATATATGAAAAATCGAGATCCGGTGATATAACACAAGGTCTTCCAAAAGTGGAACAGATATTAGAAATACGTTCGATTGATTCAATATCGATGAATCTCGAAAAAAGAATTGATGCTTGGAATGAGTGTATAACAAGAATTCTCGGCATTCCTTGGGGATTCTTGATTGGTGCTGAGCTAACTATAGCGCAAAGTCGTATTTCTTTGGTTAATAAAATCCAAAAGGTTTATCGATCCCAGGGAGTACACATCCATAATAGACATATCGAAATTATTGTGCGTCAAATAACATCCAAAGTCTTGGTTTCAGAAGATGGAATGTCTAATGTATTTTTACCCGGTGAATTAATTGGATTATTGCGAGCAGAACGAACTGGGCGTGCCTTGGAAGAAGCAATTTGTTACCGAGCTTTATTATTGGGAATAACAAAAACATCTCTGAATACTCAAAGTTTCATATCCGAAGCGAGTTTTCAAGAAACTGCTAGAGTTTTAGCAAAAGCCGCTCTTCGGGGTCGTATTGATTGGTTGAAAGGTCTTAAAGAGAATGTTGTTTTAGGGGGAATGATACCCGTTGGTACCGGATTCAAAAGAATAATGCACCGTTCACGGTCAACGCAATATAACAAAATTACCTTGAAAAAAAAAAAATTATTCGAAGTAGAAATTCGAAATCTTTTGTTCCATCACAGAAAATTATTTGATTCTTTTCATTTCAAATAATTTTCTGTGATACATTAGAAATATAGGATTGAATGCGCTTTTAGGAAGCATTCAATTCATCCCTTTAAATGCAGTCATTTGATTTGGTAATAAAGTATAATAAATAGAAAAAAATAAATGACCTGATTATATATTAACGGCCAATCGTCTATAAAAGAGAAGGTTCCATCGGAACAATTATTTATTGCTATTTCAGGATACCTGGTCTCGTTTTTTTCACTTTTTTAAAAAAAAAAACGTGTGGGGATAAATGACAAAAAGATATTGGAACATAACTTTTGAAGAGATGATGGAAGCTGGAGTTCATTTTGGCCATGATACTCGGAAATGGAATCCTCGAATGGCACCTTTTATATCGGCAAAGCGTAAAGGTATTCATATTACAAATCTTACTCGAACTGCTCGTTTTTTATCAGAAGCTTGTGATTTGGTTTTTGATGCAGCAAGCATGGGAAAACAATTCTTAATTGTTGGTACAAAAAAAAAAGCAGCCGATTCAGTAACACGGGCTGCAATAAGAGCTCGATGTCATTATGTTAATAAAAAATGGCTCGGAGGTATGTTAACGAATTGGTATACTACAGAAACGAGACTTCGTAAGTTCAGGGACTTGAGAACGGAGCAAAAGACAGGGAAACTGAACTCTCTTCCAAAAAGAGATGCCGCTATGTTCAAGAGACAATTATCTCATTTGGAAACATATCTGGGTGGCATAAAATATATGACGGGGTTACCCGATATTGTAATAATCGTTGATCAGCAAGAAGAATATACGGCTCTTCGAGAATGTATCACTTTGGGAATTCCAACGATTTGTTTAATCGATACAAATTGTGACCCAGATCTAGCAGATATTTCGATTCCAGCTAATGATGATGCTATAGCTTCAATCCGATTAATTCTTAACAAATTAGTTTTTGCAATTTGTGAGGGTCGTTCTAGCTATATACGAAATTTTTGATTAATAATAAGATAAATAAATTTTTAGATTTGGTTGGGCGGTCATAGATTTATGGAATCGGTTATTATAGCATTACAAAATTTTGCAAAAATAAATATTTTGTGATTAGTAGGTATTCAAAATAGAAAAGGAAATGAAAGTCAAATAAGGAAATGGTTGAATCAAAATAATTCCCTTTCAAGTTATATATATATTTTTTTTTAGAGGGCAGGGCAATATGAATGTTCTATTATGTTACATCAACACATTAAACAGATTCTATGATATATCTGCTGTCGAAGTAGGTCAACATTTCTATTGGCAAATAGGGGATTTTCAAGTGCATGCTCAAGTACTTATTACCTCTTGGGTTGTAATTGCTATCTTATTAATTTCAACCATTCTAGTTGTTAGAAATCCGCAAACTATTCCAACGTCCGGTCAGAATTTCTTTGAATATGTCCTTGAATTCATCCGAGACGTGAGCAAAACTCAGATTGGAGAAGAATATGGTCCGTGGGTTCCGTTTATTGGAACTTTGTTTCTATTTATTTTTGTTTCGAATTGGTCAGGGGCTCTTTTGCCTTGGAAAATTATAAAGTTACCTCATGGAGAATTAGCTGCACCCACAAATGATATAAATACTACTGTTGCATTAGCTTTACTTACGTCAGTAGCCTATTTCTATGCGGGTATTTCAAAAAAAGGATTGGCTTATTTTGGTAAATACATCCAACCAACTCCAATCCTTTTACCGATTAACATCTTAGAAGATTTCACAAAACCCTTATCACTTAGTTTTCGACTTTTCGGAAATATATTAGCTGATGAATTAGTAGTTGTTGTTCTTGTTTCGTTAGTACCTTTAGTAGTTCCTATACCTGTTATGTTTCTGGGATTATTTACAAGCGGTATTCAAGCTCTTATTTTTGCTACCTTAGCTGCGGCTTATATAGGTGAATCTATGGAAGGCCATCATTGATTAGTTATCAAAATAGTCTTTTTTTGACCAATTTGTATTTTACTCCAATGAATATTATTTTTATTTATTATTTTGTTCATTTAATTAGAACTATAAACATATTTAATGAAAATTCTTATTAGATGTCAGATTAGTATATTTAATATATTTACGATTAGTATATTTAATATATTTACTTATTAGTATATTAATTATTTCTAATATTAATTAAATATAATATACTAATATTTACTTATTTCTAATATTAATTAAATATAATATACTAATATTTAATATATTATATTTAATTAATATTAGAAATAATATTAGATTGGGAACTATAATTTCGGATGATATCTACGTTGTTTATGACATGTGATTCAAAAAAAAAAAAGATGTTATATCGAACTAGAAAATATTTCCGTTTCATTCATTCACATTTAATAATTGACCAAAGTTTATTTGATTTTCCTAAATCAAATTAAATTCGAATATTTCCATAGTAATAATTTGGTCTTTCGAATTGATTTAGATTAATTCGATCCATGTGGGATAATAATGAATAAAAGAAAGGACAAAAAATAGGGTGAGGGGGTCGAACTAAGTGTATATATATAATCTAATCATTATAAGACAACTCTTAGTTTTTTAGGGGTTTCCAAGAATGATTCTCGAATCCTATTGAATCCTATTGAATCTAAGGTATAACTAATTGGTTTACGATATCGAACAAACACATGTATATGTCATAGTAGATATTCATTAGTTATATATGACTATCTAAATTTGTCCTGCTACTACTCTAAATTTAGGTATTGAATAATTCAAAAATGGAAATAAAGAAAAAGAAAGAACGAAGAATTAAAAGAATGGTTCAAAATTTAAGATAAGAAAAAAAATTGTATGTATTCACAAAAAACTACATGGATAGAAACGAAAAAAAAATGAATATCGAAGTTATTTGGATAATTCAATAAAAATTATTCATGAATTAAACTTCGACTAGATAAATGAAAATGAAGAATGAAATAATTAAGTCATAATTTCTTGGTTGATTATATTATTAACTATTTCTTTTCTTTATTTTATTTGGAATAGGAGAAACTTATCATGGATCCACTGATTTCTGCTGCTTCTGTTATCGCTGCTGGGTTGGCCGTCGGGCTTGCTTCTATTGGACCTGGAGTTGGTCAAGGTACAGCTGCAGGGCAAGCTGTAGAAGGGATTGCGCGACAACCGGAAGCAGAGGACAAAATAAGGGGTACTTTATTACTTAGTCTGGCTTTTATGGAAGCTTTAACTATTTATGGGCTGGTTGTAGCATTAGCACTTTTATTTGCCAATCCTTTTGTTTAATCTTTTAAAAAAATAGAAAAAGAAAAATACATATTGTTTTTTCCGTGGACTTTCATTGCTGCTATTGCTTTTATATATATTGCTTTTTTTTTTTTATATATACTTCTATAATATATATATATTCCGATTTAACTCCTACAATTTATTCTTCATTCGGATTAACATACTGATTCGCCTTCTTCCGTCCCTTTATTTAGTCCAATGAGCGCCCCCTTTATTTAATTTAGAATTGAAAACAACTAGATATTTTGCAATTGACATAAGAACTAGTATCTACTTCTAAGAGGTATCGTTCTTATAGGGAATCTTAACCAATTAGAGAATATAGAATCTATTTATTAATAAATAGATTCTATATTCTCTATTTGATAGAATAAAATTCTTATTATATTCATATTCTTACTAGTAATTCAGATTAATTCTTAGTAAGAAATGAAAATAGTATAGAATAAACTTTAATTTATTATAAAAAAACGAATCAAAAAATCAAAAAACTGGGAATCGTAGAAACAAAATTAGTCTATCCATAAGAGGAGATGCGATCATATGAAAAATATAACCGATTCTTTTCTTTGCTTCATTTACTGGCCATCCGCCGGAAGTTTCGGGTTTGATACCGATATTTTAGCAACAAATCTAATAAATCTAAGTGTAGTGCTAGGTGTATTAATTTTTTTTGGAAAGGGAGTGTGTGCGAGTTGTTTATTTCAAAGAATAGATTGGATCCAACCAACTGCACTTTTTTCATTATAACTAGAAAAACGTGCATGATCCGGCGAATGACTTCTTACTAAATAAATTTGTAAATAAACAAAAAAATAGTTAAGAACCATAGCATTTCGCGATTCATTGGTAAATCTACTTTGATTCTCTATCAACCAAGAATTTTGGAGCATTACCATGGTTAAAGCTAACCAGTTTGAAGTTTAGACGCAATGTAGTATTCTTTCTACCACTATGTTAATACGGAAATTGGAATTTTTTCGATATAGAACACTCATGTCGATAAAATGACTTGAATTCTCTTTACGATGAAAAATAGGAAAAACAGGTGTTTTGTTTAACGCCTCCTTTTATACAATGCGGAATTGATGACCTACGTATAAATTAATCAGAATTCTTTGGATTTGAATAAAAAAAACAACTTTGCTGACAATTATTTGTTTGGTCAGAAGAGTCCTCCAAATATTTTAATCTTGTATTGGTAATCATTTTCAAGATGTTTAGAAATAGAGAAAAGAGGATAGGCTCATTCGATAATAAAGATAGGGAAATTTCCTATACGGAATTGAGTGTGAGAGCCAAATGAATTGAAAGATTCATGTTTGGTTCGGGAAGAGATCATAGACATTTTTAAATAAATGCAAAGAGAATCTACTTTCATTAAGTGATTTATTAGATAATCGAAAACAGAGAATCTTGAGAACTATTCAAAATTCAGAAGAACTACGGGAAGCAGCCGTTGAACAGCTGGAGAAAGCCCGGGCCCGCTTAAGGAAAGTAGAAACGGAAGCGG